TCCAGCTATTGGAGATCCCATTTCCGTACCAACTCAAGATATGCTTATTGGACTCTATATATTAACGATCGGGAATCGTCGAGGTATTTGTTCAAATAGGTATAATCCATGTAATCGAAGAAACTATCAAAATGAAACGGTTGACGATAATAAGTATACGAAAGAGAAAGAATCCTATTTTTGTAGTTCCTATGATGCACTTGGAGCTTATCGGCAGAAACGAATCAATTTAGATAGTCCTTTGTGGCTCCGGTGGCGACTCGATCAACGTGTCATTGCCTCAAGAGAAGTTCCCATCGAAGTTCAATATGAATCTTTGGGTACCTATCATGAGATTTATGGGCACTATCTAATAGTAAGAAGTGTAAAAAAAGAAATCCTTTGTATATACATTCGAACAACTGTTGGTCATATTTCTTTTTATCGAGAAATAGAAGAAGCCATACAAGGGTTTTGTCGGGCCTACTCATACGATACCTAAGCTAAGTAATTATGTGATACCGTGGGAATTCGGTTCTCTACGGCTCAACCGGTATCATAATTCCTGAATTTCTACGTGAATCAAGATCGAGGAAAGGAAGTCTTCAAATCACTGACTCAAACCCATTGTCGAATCCTACTCAGCGGAATATGGAGGTACTTATGGCAGAACGGGCCGATCTGGTTTTTCACAATAAAGTGATAGATGCAACTGCCATGAAACGACTTATTAGTAGATTAATAGATCACTTCGGAATGGCATATACATCGCACATCCTGGATCAAGTAAAGACTCTGGGTTTCCAGCAAGCCACTGCTACATCCATTTCATTAGGAATTGATGATCTTTTAACAATACCTTCTAAGGGATGGCTAGTCCAAGATGCTGAACAACAAAGTTTGATTTTAGAAAAGCACCATCATTATGGGAATGTACACGCGGTAGAAAAATTGCGTCAATCCATTGAGATATGGTATGCTACAAGTGAATATTTGAGACAAGAAATGCATCCTAATTTTAGGATGACTGATCCTTCTAATCCAGTCCATATAATGTCCTTTTCGGGAGCTAGAGGAAATGCATCTCAGGTACACCAATTAGTAGGTATGAGAGGATTAATGTCGGACCCCCAAGGACAAATGATTGATTTACCCATTCAAAGCAATTTACGCGAAGGACTTTCTTTAACGGAATATATAATTTCCTGCTACGGAGCCCGAAAAGGAGTTGTGGATACTGCTGTACGAACATCAGATGCTGGATACCTCACGCGTAGACTTGTTGAAGTAGTTCAACACATTGTTGTGCGTAGAACAGATTGTGGCACTATCCGAGGTATTTCCGTGAGTCCTCGAAATGGGATGACGGAAAAAATTTGGATCCAAACACTAATTGGTCGTGTATTAGCAGACGATATATATATGGGTCTACGATGCATTGCCACTCGAAATCAAGATATTGGTATTGGACTTGTCAATCGATTCATAACCTTTCGAGCACAATCAATATATATTCGAACCCCCTTTATTTGCAGGAGTACATCTTGGATCTGTAGATTATGTTATGGTCGGAGTCCCACTCATGGCGACCTGGTCGAATTGGGAGAAGCAGTAGGTATTATTGCAGGTCAATCAATTGGGGAACCCGGGACTCAACTAACATTAAGAACTTTTCATACCGGTGGAGTATTTACAGGTGGTACTGCAGAACATGTACGAGCTCCTTCTAATGGAAAAATAAAATTCAATGAGGATTTGGTTCATCCCACACGTACACGTCATGGACATCCTGCTTTTCTATGTTATAGAGACCTGTATGTAACTATTGAGAGTCAGGATATTCTACATAATGTGAATATTCCACCAAAAAGTTTTCTTTTAGTTCAAAACGATCAATATGTAGAATCAGAACAAGTGATTGCTGAGATTCGCGCTGGAACATCCACTTTCAATTTTAAAGAGAGGGTTCGAAAACATATTTATTCTGACTCAGAGGGAGAAATGCACTGGAGTACCGATGTGTACCATGCGCCTGAATATAGATATGGTAATGTTCATCTCTTACCAAAAACAAGTCATTTATGGATATTATCAGGAGGTCCGTGCAGATCCAGTATAGTCACTTTTTCGCTCCACAAGGATCAAGATCAAATGAATCTTCATTCTCTTTCTGTCGAACGGAGATATATTTCTGACCTCTCAGTGACTAATGATCGAGTGAGACACAAATTGTTTAGTTCGGATCCTTCCAGTAAAAAAGGGCAGGGGATTCTTGATTATTCAGGACCTGATCGAATCATATCTAATGGTCATTGGAATTTCCTATATCCTGCCATTCTCCACGAGAATTCTGATTTATTGGCGAAAAGGCGAAGAAATAGATTCATCATCCCATTCCAATATGATCAAGAACGGGAGAAAGAACTAATGCCCCGTTCTGGTATCTCGATTGAAATACCCATAAATGGGATTTTACGTAGAAATAGTATTCTTGCTTATTTCGACGATCCCCGATACAGAA